AATTTTATTAATATTTTTCAATTCTATTTCAATTCTATAATAATCGAATTGAAATAGAAAAGAGTTCCAGCACATATAGTGACATATATAGTGAAACGATACTCTGGGTTCTCACGAAAAAGAATCTAATACCCACTCACTCGGTATTATTATTAGTTAATAATCCTAGTGATTGGATTTATATGCTTATTGTGATAGGAAATGAAATATTCAAAAGATTTTTCATCGAATGACTATTCATCTATTGTATTTTCATGTAAATAGAGGCAAGAAAGCTCTATGGAAAAATGGTGCTTCAATTCGATGTTGTTTAACAGGCAGTTAGAATACAGGTGTGGGCTAAGTAAATCAATGGATAGTTTTGGTCCTATTGAAAATACCAGTGTAAGTGAAGACCCGATTCTAACTGATATGGATAAAAACATTCAGAGTTGGGGTGATAGTGACAATTCTAGTTACAGTAATGTTGATTATGTAGTCGGCGGTGGGAACATTCGGAATTTCATATCTGATGACACTTTTTTAGTTAAGGATAGTAATAGGAACAGTTATTCCATTTATTTTGATATTGAAAATCAAAATTTTGAGATTGATAATGATCATTCTTTTCTAAGTGAACTAGAAAGTTATTTTTATACTTCTAAGAATTCCAGCTATCTGAATAATGTATCTAAGAGTGACGATCTCGACTACGACCATTCCATGTATGATACTAAATATAGTTGGAATAAACACATTAATAATTGCATTGACAGTTATCTTCGTTCTCAAATCGGTAGTGATAGTTACATTTTAGGTGATAGTGACAAATACAATGACAGTTACATTTATAGTTACATTTGTGGTAAAGGCAGAAAAAGTAGTGAAAGCGAGAGTTCCAGTATAATAACTCGCACGAATCGTACGAGTGATAGTGATTTAACTAGAAGAAAAAGTTCTAATGATCTAGATGAAACTAAAAAATACAGACATTTGTGGATTCAATGCGAAAATTGTTATGGATTAAATTATAAGAAAATTTTGAAAGCAAAAATGAATATTTGTGAACACTGTGGATATCATTTGAAAATGAGCAGTTCAGATAGAATCGAACTTTCGATTGATCCAGGTACTTGGAATCCGATGGATGAAGACATGGTCTCTGTGGATCCCATTGAATTTCATTCGCAAGAGGAACCTTATAAAGATCGTATTGATTCTTATCAAAGAAAGACAGGATTGACTGAGGCTGTTCAAACAGGTACAGGTCAACTAAATGGTATTCCTGTAGCAATTGGGGTTATGGATTTTCAGTTTATGGGGGGTAGTATGGGATCCGTAGTAGGTGAGAAAATCACCCGTTTGATCGAATATGCTATCAATCAATTTTTACCTCTGATTCTAGTATGTGCTTCTGGAGGAGCACGTATGCAAGAAGGAAGTTTGAGCTTGATGCAAATGGCTAAAATCTCTTCCGCTTTATATGATTATCAAGCAAATAAAAAGTTATTCTATGTCTCGATCCTTACATCTCCTACTACTGGTGGGGTGACAGCTAGTTTTGGTATGTTAGGAGATATCATTATTGCCGAACCCAATACTTACATTGCATTTGCGGGTAAAAGAGTAATTGAGCAAACATTGAATAAGACAATACCTGAAGGTTCACAAGCGTCTGAATATTTATTCCATAAGGGCTTATTTGATTCAATCGTACCGCGTAATCCTTTAAAGGGCGTTCTTAGTGAGTTATTTCAGCTCCATGCTTTCTTTCCTTTGACTTAAAATTAAATCAAGTAGAGCTTTAAATTCTTAAAATCTTTAATATTTAATTTTCTATATCTATTTACTAATATATAAATATATAACTAATATATAAATATATAGAATTTAAATTTGATTAATCAATTTTTTTGAATTTTTTAATTATTATTCTATACTCATTATTCTATACTCATTATTCTATACTCATTATTATATATATACTCATACTCACTTAGATATACTTAGTATAAGTATATATGAATTCTAGTGATTATAAAATATCTTTATACTTTATCAATAACAGGTAAAAATATTAAATATTAATATAGAACAATAAAAAAATAACAGGTACAAATATTAAATCGAGGTACCCATTCTATGACAACTCTCAGCAACTTACCCTCTATTTTTGTGCCTTTAGTGGGCCTAGTATTTCCGGCAATTGCAATGGCTTCTTTATTTCTTCATGTTCAAAAAAACAAGATTTTTTAGATACGGGCAGTAGGGACAAATCTCATCTATTTTTTTTAGATCTAGAAGCAATTCGATAAATTACTCCTAAAGGTTTACATCAGAACAGTGCTAGTTGATGAGAGTTATTTCGGAAACAAGGAAAAGTAAAGTCAAATTAATTTGGTTGGGTTATTTTCCCAATTCCAATAAAATACAACTGGATCTAATATGGGTTGGCGATCAGAACGTATATGGATAGAACTTATAACGGGGTCTCGAAAAACAAGTAATTTCTGCTGGGCCTTTATCCTTTTTTTAGGTTCATTAGGGTTCTTATTGGTTGGAACTTCGAGTTATCTTGGTAGGAATTTGCTATCTTTATTTCCGTCTCAGCAAATTCTTTTTTTTCCACAAGGGATAGTGATGTCTTTCTATGGAATCGCTGGTCTCTTTATTAGCTCCTATTTGTGGTGTACAATTTCGTGGAATGTAGGTAGTGGTTATGATCGATTCGATAGAAACGAGGGAATAGTATGTATTTTTCGTTGGGGATTTCCTGGAAAAAATCGTCGTATCTTTCTCCGATTCCTTATGAAAGACATTCAGTCCATCAGAATAGAAGTTAAAGAGGGGATTTATACTCGTCGTGTCCTTTATATGGAAATTAGAGGACAGGGGGTCATTCCCTTGACTCGTACTGACGAGAATTTGACTCCACGAGAAATTGAACAAAAAGCGGCGGAATTGGCCTCTTTCTTGCGTGTACCAATTGAAGTATTTTAAAAAAAAAAAATGAACTGAAAAATGAATGCTTTCTTAAAAAAAAACGGAAAAAAATTCTTGAATTTTTTTTCGAAATCCGACTAATATTCATTACTTGAAGTGCTCTTTCATGCATTCATCGAAAGGGGCAATTGCTTCGAATTTTAGCAATTGATATCTTTGGAAACACTATTTTTTTTTCTTCATTCGAATTGGAAGTAGACTCCTTCTCTTTCTTATTCTATTTGTATATTCTTTCTAAATTCAAGAACTAACTCCCGAATTGCAAATAAAAAAACGTGAGAATAGATTTCTAGGCTCTATGACTTGTAATAGAACTTATGCTTGATAGAAATATTCTTATCATATAGAGTTGACGAATGAGGTGAAGCTGAGTTCATTAAAGACGAAAAATGGCAAAAAAGAAAGCATTCATTCCCCTTCTATATCTTACATCTATAGTCTTTTTGCCCTGGTGGATCTCTTTCTCATTTAAGAAAAATATGGAATCTTGGGTTACTAATTGGTCGAATACTAGGCAATCCGAAATTTTCTTGAATGATATTCAAGAAAAGAGTATTCTAAAAAAATTCATAGAATTAGAGGAGCTCTTACTCTTGGATGAAATGATAAAGGAATACCCGGAAACACGTCTCCAAAACCTTCGTATCGGAATCTACAACGAAACGATCCAATTGATCAAGACGCACAACGAAGATCGTATCCATACGATTTTGCACTTCTCGACAAATATAATCTGTTTCGTTATTTTAAGTGGTTATTCTATTCTAGGTAATCAAGAACTTATTATTCTTAACTCTTGGGTTCAAGAATTCCTATATAACTTAAGCGACACAATAAAAGCTTTTTCTATTCTTTTATTAACTGATTTATGTATAGGATTCCATTCGACCCATGGTTGGGAACTAATGATTGGTTTTGTCTATAAAGATTTTGGATTTGCTCATAATGATCAAATTATATCCGGTCTTGTTTCCACTTTTCCAGTCATTCTAGATACTATTTTTAAATATTGGATTTTCCGTTATTTAAATCGCGTATCTCCGTCACTTGTAGTGATTTATCATTCAATGAATGACTGAAAAAATGATCCACTGATCCAATTCTAAAGTTTGTTATTTTGTACAAAAGCTAAACATTCCAAAATTGACTTATTCGTTTCTTTTTCTTTCGACCCATCCGGGGGATTCCTCCTATATTCCAGTAAAATTATTTCAGTAAATAGCAGAATCATGGATAGGGAACTATACCAGTGACCGACCTAATTTTATTGTAGAACTTTTCAGGATCAATGATTGGACCATGCAAACTAGAAATGCCTTTTCTTGGATAAAGGAAGAGATTACTCGATCCATTTCCGTATCGCTCATGATATATATAATAACTCGAGCACCCATTTCAAATGCATATCCCATTTTTGCACAGCAGGGTTATGAAAATCCGCGAGAAGCAACTGGCCGTATTGTATGTGCCAATTGCCATTTAGCTAATAAGCCCGTGGATATCGAGGTTCCACAAGCGGTACTTCCTGATACTGTATTTGAAGCAGTTGTTCGAATTCCTTATGATATGCAAGTGAAACAAGTTCTTGCTAATGGTAAAAAGGGGGCTTTAAATGTGGGGGCTGTTCTTATTTTACCGGAGGGGTTTGAATTGGCCCCCCCCGATCGTATTTCGCCTGAGATTAAAGAAAAGATAGGTAATCTGTCTTTTCAAAGTTATCGTCCAACTAAAAAAAATATTCTTGTGGTAGGCCCTGTTCCTGGTCAGAAATATAATGAAATCACCTTTCCTATTCTTTCTCCCGATCCCGCTACTAAGAAAGATGTTCACTTCTTAAAATATCCCATATACGTAGGCGGGAACAGGGGAAGGGGGCAGATTTATCCCGACGGGAGCAAGAGTAATAATAATGTTTATAATGCTACAGCAGCAGGTATAGTAAACAAAATCATACGAAAAGAAAAAGGGGGATATGAAATAACTATAGTGGATGCATCGGATGGCCGCGAAGTGATTGA